TTGCTGTCATTTCATATGTATCTGGTTACAATTATCTACGCTCCCAGTGTGCCTATGATGTAGCACCAGGGGGACTGTTAGCTAGTGTGTATCATCTTACGAGAATACAGTCTGGTCTGGATCAACCAGAAGCGGTATGTATAAAAGTATTTGTCCCAAGGAGCCATCCTAGAATTCCGTCGGTTTTCTGGATTTGGAAAAGTTCGGATTTTCAAGAACGGGAATCCTATGATATGTTGGGAATCTCTTATGAGAATCATCCACACCTGAAACGTATTTTGATGCCTGAAAGCTGGATAGGATGGCCCTTACGAAAGGATTATATTGCGCCTAATTTCTATGAAATACAAGACGCTCTTTGAATTTCAATCTTCACTTCTACGCCTACAGACATTCAAGGAATCTTTTTCTATTCTGTTCTAGATCAAAGAGATTCATTGAATTCTCATGCTATAGGTGGGCTCAATCCAAAATAGGGTTTCATTACAATTTTCCAATTTGGAAGATCTTTCTTTCGGGGGAGCCGGGCTGCTAAAATGAACAAAAAAAGAGTTCTGCACCACGTTGTACCGCGCACAGCACTTAGTGAGATTCTATTTGGACTATATCTGAAATGAATCTTGCCTATTCCCAACTATCCACTCTTTAAGATCGGACTGTTGGGTTTTCAAACAACTAACTTGACTTTTTGGATATGAAGAATTCATATTTTTTGTTTGAATGAGAAGAGGCATCATAGAAACAAAGAAAAAAGAAGCCGAAACAGCATGGAATTCTTTTCTTTTCCTATCTACAAAAAGATAGTGAGGTATATCTCTAGACACCTAGATGGAGAAGTTATGGGTCGTGGTCTAGACTATTAACCAATATGTCTGATGATCCATATCGAATGTAGTTACTAATAGCTACTCATCCGAAGTCGATATGGATCATTGGATGAGTATCTATTAGTAACTACATGCCAGGAACCAGATTTGAACTGGTGACACGAGGATTTTCAGTCCTCTGCTCTACCAGCTGAGCTATCCCGACCCTTCCCGACATATTATACCCATCCTACTCGATGGATTAGGTCTCTGTCAATTCACATGAAAGAGAATCAAAAAGCATTCCAAAGTCTTACCCAGGGAATTTCTGAGATCTTCAACAAGAATACTTTGTAGGTTTCATTGAATTAAGAATCATGATATGTATTGTGAATGATTCAAACGGGGGTTCCTTACTCAGGGATGTTCTTTTGTACGTATATCGTACATCTCAAGGACTTGTGATAACCGAGGAGCATTTCTGCTCCGATATAGTTGGCAAAGTGTAGAGTGAATCAGAAACATATCGTGGAATGGAACCGCTGATGAAAAAGTAGGGGGATGGGCCTTTGTTTTTTAGTGTGATTGGGGATAGAGGGACTCGAACCCTCACGATTTCTAAAGTCGACGGATTTTCCTCTTACTCTAAATTTCATTGTTGTCGGTATTGCTATTGACATGTAGAATAGGACTCTATCTTTATTCTCGTCCGATTAATCAGTTCGTTAAAAGATCTATCAGACTATGGAGTGAATGATTTGATCACTGAATTTGTGGGGATCGATTCAAAATAATGCTTCCATTTTTCATATAAAAAAAGAAGGATTCGGGGAGGAATTAATATGAATCGTTTGATTATTTCAGTATACGTATGTATCTAGTTTCATCCTTCATCCCTTCCTTTGAAAGATTCCTCTAGCAACGCAGTCTACCCCATTCGTTAGAAGAGCTTCCGTTGAGTCTCTGCACCTATCCTTTTTGGATTCTTGTTTTCGGAACCCCCCTTTTTTTCTGAAAACAGGATTTGGCTCAGGATTGCCCATTTTTGATTCCAGGGTTTCTCTGAATTTGAAAGTTTTCACTTAGTAGGTTTCCATACTAAGGCTCAATTCACTCAAGTCCGTAGCGTCTACCAATTTCGCCATATCCCCTTTTTTGTTTTGAACCTAGGATCCCTTTCCCCCTCTTTCTTTTCTTTCTCGTTTTTCTTTCATTTTTGCTTATGCCGTAACCTTTGAATTCATTAGATTAGATAGGATTCTATATCTAAAAATCTAAAAAGTTTCTCCGTTTACTGCTATTTGATTTCTTATGTATCTTATCTATCCTTATCTATCGGAGAACAGGTATTTTGGCCAATCAGAAATGATTCTAGCATTGATGAATCCGCAATTCAACATGGATAGATCTATACCACAGAATATATGCCTCTCTTATTCTCATTTTTACGGCGCTGTTTTTCATACTTAAACGGTCGATTCTTTGTTGTCTTATCGCTCTGAATGAAACCAAAGGAATATCTCATTTTTTTTCTGTTCTGTATTGTATCCTTATTATCTTGATTCTTTAGAATCATATAAATCGAAAAGAGAATCCTATAACTAAAACTAAAAACGAAAACTAGAATCAATGAAACATCGAAAATCAAAAGAAAAATTCGATTGATTTTGATTTCAATTGAAAAAGGATATAAAATTCTATTTGAGATTTCTTGTTAGAGAATATTCATTCTGAATTCGATTTCGAGTCTTTCTATATGCTAGAATGCTAGAGGATTTCTGAATAGCTAAGATCCTGGCAGTTTGCGGAATTCCTATGCAAAATTTCTGTTATGTGAGCCCGCTTAGCTCAGAGGTTAGAGCATCGCATTTGTAATGCGATGGTCATCGGTTCGATTCCGATAGCCGGCTTTTTTATTTGTTCGATTTTCTACTTTGAACCTTGAATGTCTCCTTGACACCAAGGAATAGAATATTGAAAAGACTTCTTTACCGTCTTTCAAAAAGTAACTGATCGAGTAGGTCGTAAGAACTTCCAACTATGAATAAAAAAAAGCTTCGAGCAGTTAGTAACAAATCAAGAAAAGTATTCTTAACTTGCTATATAAACCAAAGAGTCGGAATATTGATACAACTTATCGCATTTTTATTTGTAGTACAGTACTTCAGTCGAGTTTGCTTCGTTTATCATTTAGTTCAGTCTTAATTTAGTCAATTCCATTTTCAATAAATAAAGGAGTCTTTATGTCTCGTTACCGAGGGCCTCGTCTCAAAAAAATAAAACGTCTGGGGAATTTACCGGGATTAACTACTAAACGCCTCCCAATCCCAAAGAACAAAAAGAAAATCAAAAAATCTCAATATCGGAGTCGTCTAGAGGAAAAACAAAAATTGCGTTTTCATTATGGTCTGACAGAGCGACAATTACTTAAATACGTTCGTATCGCTAGCAAAACCAAAGGATCAACAGGTCAGGTTTTACTACAATTACTTGAAATGCGTTTGGATAACATTATTTTTCGATTGGGTATGGCTTCGACCATTCCCGGGGCCCGGCAATTAGTTAATCATAGACATATTTTTGTTAATGGTTGTCTAGTAGATATCCCAAGTTATCGCTGCAAACCACGAGATATTATTACAACGAAGGATGAACAAAAAACCAGAGCTCTCATTCAAAATTCTCTTGCTTCATCCTCCCAGAATAAATTGCCAGAACATTTGACTCTTTACTCATCCCAATATAAAGGATTAGTCAAGCAAATAATAGCGCGTCGTCGGGTTGGTTTGAAAATCGAAGAGTTGCGAGTTGTAGAATATTATTCCCGTCAAACTTGAACCTAACTAAAAGAACAAAGCTTCGGAAATTTTGGCCCCCTTTTCGACAAAATAAATCGACCTAAGATACCTAAGATAGGGGAGTTCCCAGTTATGTATCATAGATCGGCGGGGATATTTTTATTCCTTGGCTGCTCTTTCCAGTATTTTTTCGTACTACAAAACTAAAAAAATGAGTAATCAAGAATTTCTATCAAAGAAAGATCCCTTTGCTGGAAGTATTCAATTTGATTTGATACATTGTGGTCAATAAGGTTCGTGAATTCCGTGAAGGGACGGAGAGAGGAGAGAGAGGGATTCGAACCCTCGGTAAACGAAAGCCTACATAGCAGTTCCAATGCTACGCCTTGGACCGCTCGGCCATCTCTCCGAAAAAATATGATGTTCTGATTATGGCCTAGAAACCCGGTGAATCGCGAATTCGAAAATACGTAAGGTAAGAGAGATAAAGAAAACAGAATAAAAAAATGTAGGTAATTCTATGATTATGCGAATCGAGGTAATTAATATCCGTCAGACTCTTTTATTTTTTTGCTGTCGGACTAATCTTTTGATTCTACTGTTGGGAGGACTGATCTACCGGATCAACCTTACCCAACCAAGCACTTAGTAATATGGCTAGGATTACAGTGGTACGAAAAGGAATGAAACTCTTGTGGGTACTGATCCAACGGGTCAATCTCATCTGACCGTTCACAAGGTTCTTACTATTTTCGCGGAGGTTGACCACTCTTCTATTTTTTTTTTAGTAACGTTCTGCTTCTGCTATTGGGTTGCCCCACAACCTAAGAATCTCTTTACCTTCACTAGGACTCTGCCTTCGGAAGTCAGGTATTTTCGGAAACAGGATTCATGTCAAGTCCGCGGGATAGTTCGGCCCATCAATATCCGGATGGAGCGTCGCATCGCAATCCAGACCTGGAAAATGAAGGATTGCTTCCTTTTTTTGTTTTTGCATCCGCTATACAACCGGGACATCCAGGAGGGGCCTCTCGATCGGCAAGACCAGTCCCGGATTCTATGGGAGCAAAACCATTTGCTCGCCTCCGAGCTGGCACGACAGAGACAGAACAACAGCCGAGTAGTCGGCTTAGCCGCGCTCTGCATATATAATATGCAAAGAAATCTCATAAGCTCTCGGGATTCATACCGAGAGCTCTCTCGAACATCAACCTCAATGATCCAGGAATTGGAGAGCCGGGTTTCTGGGTTCGAGGAAACTGACAATTCTGTCACTCTGCAGGACGCAAACTTCCGCCTGCAGGAGGATAATGACTGCCTCCGGGCATCCCAGAGAACCCTCGAGGGTGATTTACTCCTGGCAAATCATGAAGTAGTAACATCAACCTCAACGATCCAGGAGTTGGAGAGCCGAGTTTCCTGGGACTACTATGGACAGAGTCTGAACTAAGCCGGAAAGAAAGGACAATACTAAGCCGGAAAGAAAGGACAATAGACCCTCAAAAAGCGAACGCGGAAAGAAACAGGCGATTCATTGACGAATTCTTTCTAATTCACGAGGGTAGGAACACTGAGGTTGCCATTGAAAAGTTCCTTGACGATCAAACTCGCTTTTCTCTGGCTACGTGTAGCGACGAAGACACGTAACCAAGAGAAAAAAAAGCGAGTTCAAAAACACTCTGCTATATGGATCTGATGCAACAATGCAAACAATTCGAAAAATATAAAAGTTTTTTCTCAAAGTAAAAAAAAGACTCGGGGGATAAAAAAACCTGTATGTTTTTTTTATCCCCCGAGTCTTTTTTTTATGTGATTTCGTACTGTCCAATTCCTTTGTTTGTGGGATTCTTATCCTACGAGAGGTAATGAGAAGAATTAGGGAGTGGATTGTGAACTATGCCTAGATCACGGATAAATGGAAATTTTATTGATAAGACCTCTTCAATTGTAGCCAATATCTTATTACGAATAATTCCGACAACTTTAGGAGAAAAAGAGGCATTTACCTATTACAGAGATGGTGCGATTTGATTCTTTTTATTTATTTACCATTCTCCGTCTTACGAGCGAGAAAGGCACCTGATTTGGTATAGAACGAAAAAGATTATTCTATTTTTATATATTATCTGAAAAGAAACTCGAAAGAAACCTACGCTTCGTGAAGGTGAAGTTTGGAAATAGAACAATTCCTTCTATCGTGTATCCCCGAGTGATGCAGCCTCAGATGCTTTCATTTTCAATTTGAGTATTGAGCGAAAGGTTCCACCTATAGGTTCTTACAAGTCAATCCTACTCTACTAATACCAATAGGCGGCATAGAGGAAGAAGCACTACACCTAGGAATCAACAACAAGAAAACTTTAGTTAGAACTTATTCCCTTTTCCTTATCGGGATCGGGACTAACAAACAAGAGTGGTTGGGACAACAAACATCCATCTCGTTCGTACTTTGGATACCCGTAGAACCATCGAAGTCCGTTGAAGTGACTCATTCCTGGAAATAGGAGGCGTTGAGGACAAAGAAATTGTTGGAGTTACTTTTTCTATCTACCACCAATACGCTGTATGTTAAGAAAAGACCTCTTGCAGGAAGGCTGGCTAGAGATTTCTTGTAAAAATATTAGCCCCTGTCAGTTCATAAAATGAGAATCTTGCAATATCTTTTTTTTTTTTATTCCAGGGATTCTTATCATTCATTATGTACAGAAGGGAGGAGCCGTATGAGATTGAAATCTCACGTACGGTTCTGGAACGGGGATTATTTGACTAGAATGAACAACCGTAACGGATGTCAGCTCAATCCGAAGGAAATTATGCGGAAGCTTTACATAATTATTATGAAGCTACGCGACTCGAAATTGATCCCTATGATCGAAGTTATATACTCTATAACATAGGCCTTATCCACACAAGCAATGGAGAACATACGAAAGCTTTGGAATATTATTTCCGGGCACTCGAACGAAACCCATTCTTACCACAAGCTTTTAATAATATGGCCGTGATCTGTCATTACGTGCGACTATCTCCACTATAGAAAGAGGGAAAGAAAGATCCAATCCGCCAGTCAATACTAGAACGAAAATAGGCTTTCTACATATTTATCGTACAAAGCAACGATTTTTATTAGCTGTAGCAAAGAAAGAGACTTCATAGAAGCCAAAATAGGAAGAAATAGATATGCCTATAAGACTAGATTCTATGGATAAAAGCTCTAATTGAATTGATGGGGGAAGCGCCGTAAAGATCAATTAGCGAGGGTTTGGGCCGATACAATAAGAACTGCTTTCCTTATGTCATGATATGAGATAAAAATTAGGAATCCACTTATGTAATAGAGTCGATCCACTAAGGTATTCAGCAGCGGTGTAGTATCAGATCCCAAAGAGAGTAAGTCCTTTCTTTCTTCTGGAGGAAAGAAAGTCGTTTTCAAAGATTCTATAGAAATTTCGATATGAAATCGAGATAGTTACCTTTCAGAAAATGCTAATGATAGCAGAGATGTCTATGCTTCATTTTTCTGAAGGTGGGAAAAAAGAGAAAACTGAATTCGAAATGAAATCCCAATTCACGTTTGAAGCTCATGGAAATGTATGTAATTAACCTCTTCTGGGTAACCCGAAAAACAAAAAAGGGATTGATTTACGAGAAATCTTATTTAATTAGTCTAGGGGAGATTAAGATGGGATACAAAAATAATGGATTGCTGAGGCTGAGCCGTATGAGTTAGGAAACTCTCAAGTACGGTTCTAAGGGAAGGAATTCACCCACCTATTCTGACCGAGGAGAACAGGCCATTCGCCAGGGAGATTCTGAAATTGCGGAGGCTTGGTCCAATCAAGCTGCGGAGTATTGGAAACAAGCTATAGCGCTTACTCCAGGGAATTATATTGAAG